GTCGCCGATTCAACATTGGATAAAAAAAGGGTGGAATCCTCATTTTTGGCATTTTTTCAAAAAAAATTCTAAAAAAAAAAAAATGAAATATTCAAATCATTTTATCGACATGAGTGTTATATATCGAAAAAATGAATTCTGTAGTAAAATATTAACATAATAGTAGAAAGCGTACCATCCTGTACCCGGACTTGAAACAAATGGTTTCGCTTTAACCATGTTAATGGTCCCCCATTATTGGTTCGTAGAGGATCAAAGTGGATTTACCAATGAATGACGAAATGCTGTGGTTCTTCAATATGATTTTTGTAATTTAGTCATAAGTAATTCGGGAGATGATGCACCTTTTTTTTTCGTAGTTATAACGAGAAAAGTGCAGTTGGTTGTATCCAACCTATTCTTGAAATAAACAACTCGCACACACTCCCTTTCCAAAAAAAATCAATACACCAAGTACTACACTTAGATTTATTGGATTTGTTGCTAAAATATCGGTATTAAATCCGAAACTACCCGCGGATGGCCAGTAACCCAAGGAAATGAAAGAATCGGTTATATTTTTCATATTATCTCCTTTTCTAGATAAAATTAATTATCTATTTTTTTTTTTTTTATATGTTTCTTTTTTACTTCCTCTTTATAATTTGGAAATTGATAAATAGAATTGAAAAAGAAATCCATTGATTTCTAAATCAATGGATTTCTTTTTCAATTGACAATACTTATTAGATTCGAATTAGGTACCAAGGTTGATGTCAATTGCTTTTCCTTTGTTGGAACAATTTCTAAAACGAGTTCCATTAAACCTTGAATTAAGAAGAGGAAAGAATCACTATGCTAATTCCGTACCCCAAAATAAGTCTCTCCCCATACATAGGGTATTGTACCAACGAATAAATAATTCTAAGAGTGAAAGGTTCATAAAATTAGAAAAAGCACGAACAGAAAGTTCAACGAAATAATAAAGAATACATAGTGTTTGTTTTTTTTTTTTAGGATTCAACTTAAACAAAAGGATTTGCAAATAAAAGTGCTAATGCTACAACCAATCCATAAATGGTTAACGCTTCCATAAAAGCCAGACTAAGCAATAAAGTCCCTCGTATTTTTCCCTCCGCCTCAGGTTGTCTCGCAATCCCTTCTACAGCTTGGCCTGCAGCAGTACCTTGACCAATCCCAGGACCAATAGAAGCAAGCCCTACGGCCAACCCAGCAGCAATAACGGAAGCGGCAGAAATAAGTGGATTCATGATAAGCTCCTCACACCAAAATAAAGAAATGGTTAATGATACAATCAACCAAAGAATTATAACTTATTATTCCATTGCTAAGATTTATACAGTCAAAGTAACTAAAAACTCCGAATTTTAGTAATAATATTATTGAATCATCAGAACTATTTGATTATCTTTTTTTTAGTTGCTATCCATCCACCTTCCATTTTTTTTTCTTGATTTAATCTTGGTATTCATTCAATAGTCAATTCACAACTACAGACGAAACGGAAGGACTTCAACTAAACTCCAGATCGAAATTCCCAGTAGTAGAGCATATCTTTAGTTCATATATAACTCGTTAATACCTAATATCACATATACTTGTGTTTCTTACCTAATGTAAACCTATTATTCGTATTTTAGAGTCAATCATATTTGAGAACCATTCTTCGAAACATACACAAGGGTTGTCTTATAGTAATTCGATTCAATACGTCTAATTCGATTCCACACTCGCCTAACAAATCCATTTTTTTTCATCTCTTTTTTTTTTAATCCTTTCCTATTAATATCGTAATCTTTTTTTTTCCTATTTATTCTCTAGATCTTATATATTTTCCTTATTTATACCTTACCTTAAACTTATTTATATATTATTTTTCTAGTTTTATTCCCTAAATAGATTATCTTGAGCCATGTATATATTGGCTTGAACTAAACTATTTCTAAAACTAATCAATGATGACCCTCCATAGATTCGCCTATATAAGCTGCAGCTAAAGTTGCAAAAATAAGAGCTTGAATACCACTTGTAAATAATCCAAGGAACATAACAGGTATAGGAACTACTAAAGGTACTAAAGAAACAAGAACAACAACTACTAATTCATCAGCTAATATATTTCCGAAAAGTCGAAAACTAAGTGATAAAGGTTTTGTGAAATCTTCTAAGATATTAATGGGTAAAAGAATTGGAGTTGGTTGAATGTATTTACCGAAATAACCTAATCCCTTTTTTGTAAGACCCGCATAAAAATAGGCTACTGATGTGAGTAAAGCTAAAGCAACAGTAGTATTTATATCATTTGTGGGTGCGGCTAACTCTCCATGAGGTAACTGTATGATTTTCCATGGTAAAAGAGCCCCTGACCAATTCGAAACAAAAATAAACAGAAACATAGTTCCAATAAAAGAAACCCATTGACCATATTCTTCTCCAATCTGGGTTTTACTCACGTCTCGAATGAATTCAAGGACATATTCGAATAAATTCTGACCGTCAGTAGGAATGGTTTGTGGATTCCGAACAGCTATAATAGACGAACCTAATAAGATAGCAATTACAACCCAAGAAGTAATAAGTACTTGGGCATGGACTTGGAAATCTCCTATTTGCCAATATAAATGTTGGCCGACCTCGACACCAGATATATCGTAGAACCCCTTTAGTCTGTTGATAGAACATAAAAGAACATTCATATTGCCCCCTGAAAGAAATAGAACTTAAAAAAAAAATTATTTGGATTCGACCGTCTTTTTTTTTAGACTTGAGTTGTATATTTTTTTGATACCAACTTATTACAATATCCCTAATTCTTTTTATCTCTTTTGTGCGATTCAGGAATAGTAACCAATTCAATAAATCTAGAAATTCCTACAAAAATAGAGTTATCTTATTATTAATCAAGGATTTCGTATAGAGCTTGAATGGCCTTCACAAATTGCAAATACTAATTTGTTAAGAATTAATCGAATTGAAGCTATAGCGTCATCATTTGCTGGAATCGAAATATCTGCGAGATCTGGGTGACAATTTGTATCAATTAAACAAATCGTTGGAATTCCTAAAGTGATACATTCTTGAAGAGCCCTGTATTCTTCTTGCTGATCAACGATTATTACAATATCGGGTAACCCTGTCATATATTTAATCCCGCCGAGATATGTTTGTAAGTGAAATAATTGTCTCTTCAACATAGCGGCATCTCTTTTCGGAAGACGGTTGAGTCCCTCCATCTTTTGTTCCGTTCTCAAGTCCCTGAACTTATGAAGTCTAGTTTCTGTAGTGGACCAATTCGTCAACATCCCACCGAGCCACTTTTTATTAACATAGTGGCACCGGGCCCTTATTGCAGCCCGTACTACTGAATCGGCTGCTTTATTTTTGGTACCAACAATTAAGAATTGTTTTCCCCTACTTGCTGCATCAAAAACTAAATCACAAGCTTCTGATAAAAAACGAGCAGTTCGAGTAAGATTTATAATATGAATACCTCTACGCTTTGATGAGATATAAGGTGCCATTCTAGGATTCCATTTCCTAGTACCATGACCAAAATGAACACCTGCTTCCATCATCTCTTCCAAATGGATGTTCCAATATCTTCTTGTCATTTCTCCCCACACTTCCTTTCTTTTTTTTTTAAGAAAAAAAAAGAGATGAGCTACCCCCCAAAAAAATTGTTCCAATGAAACCTTATCTTCTACCTCTACCGGTTATTGGCCGTTGATACACGATCCAAGCCATTATTCATTTATTTCTATTCGTTATTATTTTTATTATTATTACCAAATCCAAATGACTGCAGATAGGTAACAGCATGAATCCGCTCTTAGAAATTTTAAAATCCTAGAAATGATTGTTGTGATATACTATTTAAATTCTTTGAAATGCAAAAATCGAATAATTCTCTGTAGTGGAACAAAATATCTCTCATTTCCCCCTCGAATAAATTCTTCTTTTGAATTTCCAAAGGAATGTTATTATGTTGTCTTGAACGATACGATAATCCTTTGAATCCGGTACCAACGGGGATCATCCCTCCTAGGACAACATTCTCTTTCAGACCTTTCAGCCAATCTATACGACCTCGGAGAGCGGCTTTTGCCAAAACTCGAGCAGTTTCTTGAAAACTGGCTTCGGATATGAAACTTTGCGTATTTAGAGATGCTTTCGTTATTCCCAATAATATAGCTCGGTAATAGATGGGTTCTTCCAAAGCACGCCCCGTTCGTTCCGCTCGCAATACTCCAATTAGCTCTCCAGGTAAAAAAACATTAGACATTCCGTCTTCTGAAACTAATACTTTTGATGTTATTTGACGTACAATAATTTCTATATGTCTATTATGGATCTCCACCCCCTGGGATCGATAAACCTTTTGTATCTTATTAACTAAAGAAATACGGCTCTGCGCTATAGTGAGTTCAGCACCAATTAAAAATCCCCAGGGAATTCCAAGAATTCTTGTTATACGCTCGTTCCAACCCTCAACTCTCTTTTCTAGGCTCATCGATATGGAATCAATCGAACGCACTTCTAACACTTGTTCCACTTTTGGAAGCCCCTGCGTTATATCACCAGATCTTGATTTTTCATATATAAAGGTAACTAACGTATCTCCTTCATAAAGGATTTCTCCATAATGGAGATGAACAGTTGCTCCTGAAGTGGCCAAATAAGGCTTAGCTAATCTTATTACTACAGAATCCACTTGAACAATTAAAATTTGACCCGATTTTAGGTGTGGTCCGTTTTTGGATATACATACATTTTCACAAATAAACTGTCCAAGGCTAATTCTTGTGAGTGTTTCATCACAAAAATTATCATAATAATTATGATGGAGAAAAAACCAAGTCAAACGGAATGTATTCAAAACCATGTTACTACACGGATCAGAATTTAAAATACTCCCGTTTTCATCCATTAAATAATAATTAAATACTTCAAAAGTCTGTTTTAAATTGTCAAGTTCTAAATAGTTAGTTATGGAGATCTGA